ATCGTTTTTCATACGCGCAGTAATCGTAGATATATTACCAATTGGGTTTTTTATAAACAGAGCCTGGATATTTCATTTTTTTAGTCCAACCAAAGCCAACCATAAATTATTCTAATTGATAATAGTACTATGAATCCCCACAAACAATGGATCTAATTGCATGCACTTCACGCTCCAATTTTTTAATTTTTTGATGATTCCATTTTTCTTTCTTGGGCGAAACAGAGGATATCTCGATCGGGGAAGAGAACGGGGAAATCCCATATGACCCAATATTTCTGACAAGTCGCACTATATGTCAACCCAAGATGCATCTTCCTCTCCAGGAATTCGGAAAGGAACTTTTGGAACACCAATAGGCATGGATTAAAAGAAAAAAGAACTAAATATTCTATTTCACTTTGATATGAAAACGTAACAATAGGGTTTTATTGTCTTTATAATATTGACTTTATCATAATTAAATTTATCCATAGATTAGAAAAATTCAGAAAGAAAGACAAAATAAATAAAGGAAATTTTTGACGAATAGATTCTTTTGATGATAAATAAGGATGGACGCGTTTACTCATTGAAAATGAGTATCAACCCCCCATTGCGTATTGGTACTTATCGAGTATAGAATAAATCTGCTTCTCTTTGTTCCTACGAACAGAATTGTTCAATTATTATGAACAGAATAAATTAAATATTAACCTAACGCTTCCCTTGTTAGGAAATAATCCATTGAACAAGGGAGGTCCATAGGATAGTCATAGTATAGTCTTTTCTAATGCAATAAAGTTACGCAGTGTCCATTTTTCTTTGCGAAAGGGGTATTTTCCATGGGTTTGCCTTGGTATCGTGTTCATACCGTTGTATTGAATGATCCCGGCCGGTTGCTTTCCGTTCATATAATGCATACAGCTCTGGTTGCTGGTTGGGCGGGCTCGATGGCTCTGTATGAATTAGCAGTTTTTGATCCTTCTGACCCTGTTCTTGATCCAATGTGGAGACAGGGTATGTTCGTTATACCCTTCATGACTCGTTTAGGAATAACCAATTCGTGGGGGGGTTGGAGTATCACAGGAGGGACTGTAACGAATCCGGGGATTTGGAGTTACGAAGGTGTGGCGGGGGCACATATTGTATTTTCTGGCTTATGCTTTTTGGCAGCTATCTGGCATTGGGTTTATTGGGATCTAGAAATATTTTGTGATGAACGTACAGGAAAACCTTCTTTGGATTTGCCCAAGATCTTTGGAATTCATTTATTTCTATCCGGAGCGGCTTGCTTTGGTTTTGGTGCATTTCATGTAACAGGCTTGTATGGTCCTGGAATATGGGTGTCCGATCCTTATGGACTAACGGGAAAAGTACAACCCGTAAATCCATCATGGGGCGTGGAAGGTTTTGATCCTTTTGTTCCGGGAGGAATAGCTTCTCATCATATTGCAGCGGGTACATTGGGGATATTAGCGGGTCTATTCCATCTTAGTGTCCGACCACCACAACGTCTATATAAAGGATTGCGTATGGGAAATATTGAAACCGTACTCTCCAGTAGTATCGCGGCTGTCTTTTTTGCAGCTTTTGTTGTTGCTGGAACTATGTGGTATGGTTCAGCAACTACCCCTGTCGAATTATTTGGTCCCACTCGTTATCAATGGGATCAGGGTTACTTCCAGCAAGAGATATATCGAAGAGTTAGCGCCGGACTAGCAGAAAATAAAAGTTTATCAGAAGCCTGGTCTAAAATTCCTGAAAAATTAGCCTTTTATGATTATATCGGCAATAATCCGGCAAAAGGAGGGTTATTCAGGGCAGGTTCAATGGATAACGGAGATGGAATAGCGGTTGGATGGTTAGGACACCCTATTTTTCGAGATAAAGAGGGGCGTGATCTTTTTGTACGTCGTATGCCTACTTTTTTTGAAACATTTCCCGTCGTTTTGGTAGACGGCGATGGAATTGTTAGAGCTGATGTTCCTTTTCGAAGGGCAGAATCTAAGTATAGTGTTGAACAAGTAGGTGTAACCGTTGAGTTCTATGGCGGCGAACTCAATGGAATCAGTTATAGTGACCCTGCTACTGTGAAAAAATATGCTAGACGCGCTCAATTGGGTGAAATTTTTGAATTAGATCGTGCAACTTTGAAATCCGATGGTGTTTTTCGTAGCAGTCCAAGGGGGTGGTTTACTTTTGGGCATGCTTCGTTTGCTTTGCTCTTCTTCTTCGGACACATTTGGCATGGTGCTAGAACCTTGTTTAGAGATGTTTTTGCTGGTATTGACCCAGACTTGGATGCTCAAGTAGAGTTTGGAGCATTCCAAAAACTTGGGGATCCGACTACAAGAAGACAGGTAGTCTGATACAAAACTGCTTTGGTATCTTTCGGCTTTATTTGATTTTTGAAGGGAATTTGACATAGAGTACCGGAGTGGATTTGAATCAACGCTTTTTAGGCTCTTGCTCTTTCGAGATTATTCCCAAAAAGAAAAAAAATAAACAGGTATGGAAG